TAAACCATTTAAATAGTTTAAATTTTTATTTTTTTTTTAAATATTCATTAATTAATTTTAAATTTAAATAAAAAGGATATAAAATAGCTTTAAAAGTAGGTTCTTTTAAAAAAATTCCTGTTTTTATTTTTTTATTTCTATGTAAATATGAAGTCATTAACGGTTTAGCTGGTTTTTTTTCACCTAAAAGATAATAAATACTATTTTTATTTTTATAATAATTTTTTTTTTTAAAAAAATAAGGATATTTATTATTTTTTTGATTAAAATGTTGTTTAGTAAATTTTTTATTTTTTTGAAAATTTTTTTTATTTTTTTGCATATTTATTTAATAATATGAATAATATCACCTTTTTGTAATAAAAAATTAGGTTTACTAATAATTTTATTATTAACTTTAATTTTTTTATGATTAATTAATTGTTTTGCTTGAAAAATTGTTTTTACTAATTTTAATCTAACAAGATTTATATCTAAACGACTTTCTAATAAAATAACAAATTTTTTAAATATATTTATTTTATTATTTTTTTTAGATAATTTTTGAAATATATTTTTTAATTGATATTCATGAATACATCCATAAAAATTTCTAAATTGTTGTTTTTCAAATAATCTTTTTTGAAAAAATTTTTTTCGTTTTTCAGGTTTTATTTCTTTACGATATCTTAATTTTTTTTTAAATAAATTCCATTTTTTTGATTTTAATTTTAATAAGTTTAAATTTTTATGTATGTTTTTATTATTTTGAAAACATATTTTATTTCTTGGTTTTAATTTATTCATATTATTTATTAAAATATTTTACGTAATAAATACATTAAAGTATATATTGATTGAATATTTCTAGAATTTGTTACTATAGGATAATCTATATTTTTTATAGTTTGACTTGTGTTTATTAATGAAATAGTTGGTATTTTTAAAGTAGAAAGTTCTTGATTTAAAAAAGTATCTTTTATAGAACTTTTAATTATTAAAATTAATTTTATATCATTTTCTTTTAATAAAAAATGAATTACTTTATTAAAATATGTATTCATAATTTTATTAGTAATAAAACCATTTATCCATTCTTTATTAAAAAAAATAATATTAGGATTTCTTTTTATAAAATGTGATGTAAATAAAAATTTAACTTCATCATTATTTCCTATTATTAAAATTTTTTCATTTTTTTGTATTGTATATTTTATTAATTTAAAAATACGTTTTAAAAAAAATGAAACATCTTTTAAATTAATTATAGTATAATCATGTCGACTTCCATATATAAAAGGTAATAATTCTTTATTTGTATGAGTTATAAATTCTCCATACATATTTTTTGATTTAAATAATAAATTTAATAAAATATTATTATTATTTTTTTTTTTTTTTTGTATCATATTTAATTATTTTTTACTTTTTTTTCCTTCTTTTTGTAAAATTTTTTCATTTTTTAATAATAAACCTTTTCCTTTATAAGGTTCTGGTTTTTTATGATTTTTAATATAATGTACAAATTGATTTAAAAAAATATAATCTATACTACTAAAAATTAAAGTATTTGTTTGATTAATAATTTCAATATTAGAAGGAATTGGTATTATTATATTATGACTAAATCCTAATTTTAGTATTAAATTATTATTTTCAATAAAAGCTTTAAAACCTATACCTTTTAAAAGTAAACTAATTTTAAAACCTTGTAAAACACCTTTTATTTTTATTTTAATTAATTTATTATATAAATTTAAAATACTTTTTTTATTTTTATTTACATTAATATTTAATAATAATTTATTTTTTTTTATAAAAAAAAAAATATTATTATTAAAGTTTAAAAATAATAAACCTAAAGTTGTTTTAAAAAAAATTGTTTGATCTTTACTAGAAATTTTAATATCTGATGGAAAAATAAAAGCATTATCTATAAAAAAAAGTTGAATATTTCCTAAAGGACTTTTTAAAAAATTTTTATTTTTTAATTTAATATCTTTTTTTATTATTTTAATCATAATTTTTAAAAAATTTTACAAATTAATTCACCTCCAACATTTAATTTTTTAGCTTGTAAATCAGTTAAAATACCCATAGATGTTGAGATAATATAAAATCCTGTTTTTTTTTTATATAAATCTTTATTAGTTATATATAAGCGTTTTCCAGGTTTTGATAAACGTTTTATTTCAGTAATAACTGCTTTATTTTTTCTATATTTTAAATAAATATTTAATTGATTTTTTGAATTTATTTTATAACTTTTTATAAAACCTTCTTTAACTAAAATATTTAAAATATTTATACTTTGTTTTGATTTTTGCTGTACTATTTTTGATTTTTTTGCTAAGTAACCGTTTTTTATTTTTGAAAATAAATTTGAAAGAGTATCTGTTATAATCATATAATAATAAAATTTACCAATTATATTTTGAAACACTAGGTAAAAAGCCTTTTGATGCTAATTGACGTAATTGAATTCTAGAAATTTTAAATAAACGATAAATACTTTTAGAACGTCCAGTTAAAACACATAAATTTTTAATTCTAGTAATTGATGAATTTTGATGAAAAAAAAACCATTTTTGTTGTAATTTCCATCTTAAATCTTTTTCAATATTTAAATTTTTTGAAAGAATTTTTAATGTTAATCGATTTTTTTCAAAATTTTTAAATAAATAACGTTGTTTAATATTTTTTTTAATTTTTTTTTGCATAAAATTATATTTAATAAAAATAAATATGGAGATAATCGGATTCGAACCGATAACCTTATATTTGCAAAACATATTTTCTACCAGTTGAAATATATCCCCAATAAGTGTATTGGGATTTGAACCCAAGACCATCGGATTAAAAGTCCGGTGCTCTACCAACTGAGCTATACACTTAATTAATTTATTAATATTTTATTTTTTAAATAAAATATTAATAAATTAATTAATTACAATAAAAATTTTTTTTAATAATAAAAATTTTTGATTTAAAAATGTATTAATTTTTTGTTTTAATATATTATTAAAAATTGGAGTTTCTTGTATTTTAATTTCTTGATTTTTTTTATAAATTGATAATTTTTTAGTAATAAATAATTCAAAATTAGAACAAAAAGTTTTATAAGAATTATTAAAAAAAAAAATAATATTATTTTTTTCAAAATTAATTTGATTTTTTTTTTTATTATTAAAAATTATTTTTTTTTTTCTAAATTTTAAATTATAACAAATTTTAGGTAAAAAAAAATAAGTAACAAAAAAATAAAAATTAAAAAAAAAAAATAAAAACCATGAAACTTGATTAAAGAATGAAAATTGATCGAATTGTGGCATAATTTAATTTTAAAATTTTATTTCTTCAACATATATTTTACTTGAAAGAACACTTTTATTTTTAATTTTTTTTTAAACTATTATTAAATATTTTTTGATTTTGAATAATAGTTTGAATATATGAAAGTCTAGAAAATTCTTTTTTTGATTTTTTAAAAATATTTAAATTATTAATATTATTAACTTGAAAATTTAAATATTTTAATTTATAACAATTAATTAATCGTGTAGAATTAATTTTTTTTTTATAAAATCCTTTTTTATTATATTTATTAAAATAAAATTTTTTTTTATAATTTAAAGCATTATTTAAATTTATAGGTTTCATAGAAAAAATAAAACCTAAAATTGAAATAAAAATTTTTTTATTATTCCAATTTCCACCTAATAAACGACCTTTAATCGCATTATTTTTTTTTTTTAAAATATTTTGAAACATTATTTTATTAAATTGATATAAAATATTATAAGTTAAATCATAATTAAATAATATAACATTTTCATATTTTATATCAATAGTTGAAATTTCATCTATTTTTATTAAAGTAAAAGGTAAATAAATATTTTCATAATTATTAAATTCAATTACATAAGATTCTAATTTTAAATTGTTATATAAAATTTGATTTTCAAATAAAATATTTTTTAATTTAAATTTTTTTTTCTTTAAATAATTATTTTTTAAAAATGGTTGATAATTTAGTAAATTATTAATTTTTTGTTTTTTTAATTTTATCATTTAAAATAAAAATTTTTAATTAGGCCTAGTAGGACTTGAACCTACAACTATACCGTTATGAGCGGTATGCTCTAACCAATTAAACTATAAGCCTTATTATTTATAAATAAATTTTGTTTTAATCGGTAATTTATTTGAACCCGCTTTTAAAACTTTTTTTGCATTTTCTAAAGAAATACCACTAATTTCATATAAAATTTGTCCTTTTTTAACTTTAGCTACCCAAAAGGAAACAGCACCTTTTCCTTTACCCATACGATTTTCTGTAGGTTTTGAAGTTATAGGTGTATTAGGAAAAACTCTAATCCAAAGAAATCCTAATCTTTTCATTTTTCTAATAATTATTCGACGGGTTGCTTCTATTTGTCTTGAAGTTAAACGAGTTTCTTCTAAAACCTTAATTGCATATTTACCATAAACAATATTATTACCTTTTGTTGTTTTACCTACAAGTTTACCTTTAAATTGTTTTTTATATTTAGTTTTTTTTGGAAATAACATAATTAAGATTTTTTAATTTTTTGTTTTTTTAATTTAATTTGTTTTTTTAAAAATTTTGGATTTAATGTTATTTTAAAAGGTTTAAAAAAAATCCATAATTTAATACTACAAATACCTGATGGAGTTTTAAATTCATTAAAATGATATTTTATATCATATTCTAATGTATTTAATGGAATTTTACCTTTTTGAAATACCATTTTTTTTTTACGTTTTGATTTATTTAAACGACCTTTAAATTGTAAACGATATCCTACAAAATTAGAAAACATTTTAAAAAATTCTTGAAGCATATTATCAATATTATTTATAAATTTTTTATGTGTTTTTTTTCTTTCTAATGTTTGTTTAATATAAAATGTTATTATATTAATATTCTTAGTATAAAAAGCATAACTAAAATTATAAATCATTTTTTTAATATTTTTATTAATTCTATTTTTTTTTTTTATTTTATCAAAAATTTTTTTTAAATTTTTTCGTAATGTAATAAATTCAAAAAATTGAACATTTTTAATAAATAATTTAATATTATTATTAGGATAATATAAATTTAAATTATTTATAATTTTATTATAAGATAATTTATAATATTTTTTTGCATTTTTTTGTATATAAACATATACTTTAATATTATTTGATGTTTTTACTATATTTATATCTATTAATTTTAGATTTTTATAATTAAAAATATTTTTAAAATATTTTTTAATTTCTAAATCAAAATGTAATAAATTAGAATATTCATCATTATTAACAATCCATTTTGAATTCCAATTTTTTTTTTTTTTTAATCTTAAACTAATTGGTATAATTTTTTGACCCATAATTTATTTATTTTTTTTTTTATATATATGTTTTTTTCGTGTATTAATAAATTCACCAAATTTAAAGCCAATCATTTTATCATTTATTTCTAAATTAATAAAGATTTTACCATTATAAACACTTACAGAATAATTATTATATTCGGGTAATATTGTTAAATTTTTATTAGTTATTTTCATCCATTGTTTTTTTTTTAATAAATTAACTTTAAAAAATGGACCTTTATATTTACTTCTAGACATAATTTATTGAATAATTAATTTTTTTTTTTTTTTACTACGTGTTGGTTTTCCTTTAGTTATTTTACCTTGAGGTGTTACAGAAGGTCTTCCACCACTTGTTTTACCTTCACCACCACCATGTGGGTGATCAACAGGATTCTTTGCTACACCACGTACAGAAGGTCTTCTATTTAACCAACGTGAACGTCCAGCTTTACCTAATTTAATTTTTTTATGATTTATATTAGATACAATACCTAATGTAGCATAACATGTTAATAATATTAATTTTAATTCACCAGAATTTAAACGAATTCTAGCATATTTATTATTAATTTTTTGAATTAATTGTGCAGAAGTACCAGCACTTCTTATTAATTTTCCTCTTGATTGTGGATATAAACTTATATTATGTATTAAACTTCCAATTGGTATATTTTGTAAAGGTAAAGCATTACCTACTTTTAATTCGGCATTAGGTGAGCTTTTAATATATTGATTAATTTTTAAACCTTCTGGTGCTAAAATTAAATAGGATTTTAAATCTTTTTTAATATAAGCAATATTTGCAGAACGATTAGGATCATATAAAATTTTAATTACATAACCTTCTATATTTTTAGATCTATTAAAATCAATTATTCTATATAAACGTTTATGTCCGCCACCGCGATGTCTTACAGTTATTTTACCTTGATTATTTTTACCATTAGCACGTTGAAAACCTTTTGTTAAAGATTTAATTTTAAAAATTCGAGTTAAATTATTTTTTTTTAATAAAAATGTTTGACGTTGTGAAGGTGTTATGGGATTTATTTTTTTTTCTATCATTTTATATGGTATATAGATAAAATCTATTATGTTATATATTTTTAATAAAACAATTTCAGATTCAAAAAGTATTTTATATTCATTAACTATATTATATGGTATTAATGAATTTCAATCTAATAAAATTTGTAAAAATATAGGAATTAATCCTCAAATCACCCTTAATAAACTTAAAAACAACCACGTAAACCGAATTATTAATTATATTAATAAAAATTTAAAAATTGAACAACTTTTAAAAAAATATAAAACTGAAAGATTAAATGAATTAGTAGGAATTAAAAGTAATCGTGGAATTAGACAAAGTCAAGGATTACCTGTTAGAGGACAACGTACACATACAAATGCAAAAACGTCTAAAAAATTAAAAAAAAATTTTATTCAAAGACGTATTTCACGTAATAAACGTCCATTTAAGGTACAAAAAAAAAATAAAAAATAATATTATATGAATAAAAAAAAATTTAAATATAATTTTAGAAATAAATATAAAATAAAAAAAAATTTAAAACAAAAAAATCCTTTAATTTTAACTAATTTACATATTACTGCTAATTTAAAAAATACTATTATAAGTTTAACAACTCCTACAGGAAATCTTTTAAAACAATGGTCAACTAAATCATTAAAAAAAACTAGATTTAAAAAAAATACACCATATAATGTTCAATTAATTGTTTATAAAATTAATAAATATATTCAATTAAAAAAAATTAAAAAATTAAAAATTTTTTTACATGGTACAGGTTTAGGTCGATATAATGTTTTAAAAAATTTAAAACAAAAAAATATTAAAATAAAATATCTTTTAGATAAAACAACAAAACCTTTTAATGGTTGTAGATTAAAAAAACAAAAAAGACGTTAATTTTAATTTACAAATATAAAATTTTTAATCTGGATAGATGATCGAGTGGTTTAAGGTGTCAGTCTTGAAAACTGAAGTATGTAAAAATACCGTGGGTTCAAATCCCACTCTATCCTTTAAAAAGCTAGAGACGGATTTGAACCGTCATTAAAGGATTTGCAGTCCTTTACATTACCATTATGTTATCTAGCCGAAAATTAAATTATAAATTATGAATAAAAATAAAAAATTTTTCACCTATAAAAATAAAATTATTTTAACAAATGGATCTTCTTTAAAAATAACATCTATTAAGTATATAAAAAATTATCAATTAAATTTAAAAATTTTTAAAGAAACTAAAATTATTACAGATATAAATATTAATAAAAATAAATTAAATTTTATAAATAAAATAAAATAGTTTAATTTAATTTATATTTATTTATATATAATAAAATATATATAAATATTTCAAAAATAAAAATAAATAAAAAATAAATTAATAAAAAATTTAATATATCTGGTGGTGTAATTAAAGCACTTAATAATAATATTTTTAAATAAAAAAATTTTCTTAAATTAATAATTATTTTAATTTTAAAAATATTATTAAATATTAAAAAAAAGAATAAAAAAAAATAAATTAATATTATAAATATATAAATAAATGATGAAAAAATAAAATAAAAATAATTATTAATTTTTGGTTCAAAATAAATAGTTAAAAGATATAAATTTGAAAAATTTAAATTTAATAAAAAATTCCAAATATGTGGAATAATATTTGTAAAAATTAAATTTATTGTAAATAAATTAAAAATTATAAATAAAATATAAAATTTAATAAAAATTAAATTTTCAAATTTATATAAACCTTTTGATAAAAAAAACCAAATTAATAAAATACTTAATTGAATTATTAAAAAACTTGATATAAAAATTGCTATAAAAATATTAGTAATAAAAATTTCAGTAATATTTGTAAAGATAAAATATTTTAACATATTTTGATTAATTAAATTATTAACTAATAAATATATTAATTGATCTGAAAAATAATAGGAAATTAAAAAAAGATAAAAAAAAGTGATTAAAAGGATAAAAAAATTATATTTTAATTCCAATAAATGTAATTGTAAATAAGTTATTATTTTATTTTTTTTCATATAATATTATAGCCTACTTGGTGAAATTGGTAAACACGATAGATTTAAAATCTGTTCCTATTTAAGGGTTATTGGTTCAAGTCCAATAGTAGGTATTTATTTATTATCAAAGTGGTGAAATTGGTAAACACGTTACACTTAGGATGTAAAGCTTTAACGCATTAAGGGTTCAAATCCCTTCTTTGATAATCTCTATAAGAATAGATTTAAAAAATAATTATAAATTAATTAATTATGTTTTTATAGGTATATAAATTTTTAAATAAAAAATATTTTTTTAAATATTTTATATTCTTTAAGAAAAATAAAATATTTATTTAATTATTTTTCTGAAATATAAATATTTTTATTTATATTTATTTTTTGAATATTTGAAATTCAAAAATAAATTAATTTTGTATATATTAAAAAATAAAATAATAAATTTCAACAATATTATGACAATAACAAATTATATAAATAATCAATTTACTTTTTTAGATATGGCAGAACCTTGGCAATTAGGTTTTCAAGATCCAGCAACTCCAGTTATGGAAGGTATTATTAATTTTCATCATGATTTAATGTTTTTTTTAATTACCATTACTGTATTTGTTTGTTGGATGTTATTTAGAGTTATTACTCTTTTTGATGAAAAAAAAAATAAAACTCCATCAACTATTGTACATGGTGCTACTATTGAGATTATTTGGACTTCAATTCCAGCTTTAATTTTATTAACTGTTGCAATTCCTTCTTTTGCTTTATTATATTCAATGGATGAAGTAATTGATCCAATTATTACTTTAAAAGTAATTGGTAGTCAATGGTATTGGAGTTATGAATATTCTGATAATTTAGAATTTTCAGATGAGCCTTTAATTTTTGATAGTTATATGATACAAGAAGATGACTTATCAATAGGTCAAATTAGAGTTTTAGAAGTAGATAATCGTGTAGTAGTTCCAACTAATACTCATATTAGAGTATTAATTACTGCTTCAGATGTTTTACATTCTTGGGCTATACCTTCATTAGGTATTAAATTAGATGCATGTCCAGGTCGTTTAAATCAAACATCAATGTTTATTAAAAGAGAAGGTGTTTTTTATGGACAATGTAGTGAAATTTGTGGAGTAAATCATGGATTTATGCCTATTGTTGTAGAAGCTGTTTCATTAGAAGATTATTTAACTTGGTTAAAAAATAAAATCAATTTTGATTTTAATATATAATTAAAAAAAAATCTTATGATATTTAAAATTATTGGTATAATCTTTTTAATATTATTATTATTTACAGATATTAAACAAGTAATTAATAAAATTAAACAATTTTTTAAAAAATAATAAAAAAATTAAAATTAAAAAAACCAACGCTTTTTTTAATTTAAAAATAAAATATATAATTTTGCTTTTAAAATAAATTAAAAAATAAAAAATATTCAAAAAAAATGAATTTTCAAAATATAAATAAATGGTCAACAAGATGGCTTTTTTCAACAAATCATAAAGATATTGGGACTTTATATTTAATTTTTAGTGCTTTTGCTGGTGTTGTTGGTACAACATTATCTCTTTTAATTAGAATGGAATTAGCACAACCAGGTAATCAAATTTTTATGGGAAATCATCAATTATATAATGTTGTTGTTACTGCACATGCTTTTATTATGGTTTTCTTTTTAGTTATGCCTGCTTTAATTGGTGGTTTTGGTAATTGGTTTGTTCCTTTAATGATTGGTGCACCCGATATGGCTTTTCCTCGTATGAATAATATAAGTTTTTGGTTATTACCACCAGCTTTATTATTATTAGTTTCATCTGCTATTGTTGAATCTGGTGCTGGTACTGGTTGGACAGTTTATCCACCATTATCAAGTGTACAAGCACACTCAGGACCTTCTGTAGATTTAGCTATTTTTAGTTTACATTTAACAGGTATTTCATCATTATTAGGTGCTATTAATTTTATTTCAACTATTTATAATATGAGAGCTCCTGGTTTAAGTTTTCATAGATTACCTTTATTTGTTTGGTCTGTATTAATTACAGCTTTTCTTTTATTATTAACTTTACCTGTATTAGCTGGAGCAATTACTATGTTATTAACTGATAGAAATTTAAATACTTCTTTTTATGATCCTTCTGGTGGAGGAGATCCTGTATTATATCAACATTTATTTTGGTTTTTTGGTCATCCAGAAGTTTATATTTTAATTTTACCCGCTTTTGGTATTATTAGTCAAGTTTCTGCTGCTTTTGCTAAAAAAAATGTATTTGGTTATTTAGGAATGGTTTATGCTATGTTATCTATTGGTTTATTAGGTTCAATTGTATGGGCACACCATATGTTTACTGTTGGTTTAGATGTAGATACTAGAGCTTATTTTTCTGCAGCTACTATGATTATTGCTGTACCTACTGGTATTAAAATTTTTAGTTGGTTAGCAACTTTATGGGGAGGTTCTTTAAAATTTGAAACACCTTTATTATTTACTTTAGGATTTATTTTATTATTTGTTATGGGTGGAGTAACTGGTGTAGTGATGTCTAATTCAGGTTTAGATATTGCTTTACATGATACTTATTATATTGTAGGACATTTTCATTATGTATTATCTATGGGTGCTGTTTTTGGTATTTTTACTGGATTTTATTTTTGGATTGGAAAAATTTCAGGTCGTAGATATCCAGAAGTTTTAGGTCAAATTCATTTTTGGTTATTTTTTATTGGAGTAAATGTAACTTTTTTTCCAATGCATTTTTTAGGTTTAGCTGGTATGCCTAGAAGAATTCCAGATTTTCCTGATGCAATGAGTGGTTGGAATGCTGTAAGTAGTTTTGGTTCTTATATTTCATTTTTTTCAGCTCTTTTTTTTTTTTATATTGTGTATGTTACTTTAGTACATGGTAAAAAAATTGAAAATTAATTAAAAAAAAAAATTATAATAATTTATTTATTTTGTTTTTCAAAATAAATAAATTATATCAATATATAAAAATATATTATATTAATTAAATATTTTAAAAAATATATTCTTTAAGATAAGATATTTTAAATAATAAAAAAAATTTTTGATAATACATTTATGTTATTACAAGCTTCTAAATTTTTAGGTGCAGGATTAGCTACTTTAGGATTAATTGGTGCTGGTATTGGTATCGGTAATGTTTTTGGTTCTTTAATTATAGGTATTTCAAGAAATCCTTCTTTACAACAAGAATTAATGAGAACTGCTATTTTAGGTTTCGCATTAACTGAAGCAATTGCTTTATTCTGTTTAATGATGGCTTTCTTAATTTTATTTGCTTTTTAATTAAAATTAAATCCTGTAAATTATAATAAAAATTAATTTTTATTATAATTTTTTATGTTATATAAGTATTTAATTGAAAATGTATAAATTATTTAAAAAAAAAAATTATTTATTTTTTTAATATATAAATATTTATAGTTAATATTTATAATTATTTTTTATTTATGAAAATATTAAAAAAATTTAGTCAATATTTATTACAAATTTTACCTATAATAAATTATACATTATATAAAAATGAATTATGTATTAACATTTCTACAAATAAATTAATTCCTGTATTATTTTTTCTTAAAAATCATACAAATAGTCAATTTAAAGTATTATCTGAAATTTGTGTTGTAGATTATATTAATAAAGAAAAACGCTTTGAAATTATTTATAATTTATTAAGTATTCGTTTTAATAGTCGTTTAAAAATTAAAATTACAATTAATGAATTACAGCCTGTAGATTCTATTATTAAAATATATAAAGCTGCAAATTGGTGTGAAAGAGAGGTTTGGGATATGTTTGGAATTTTTTTTTTTAATCATCCAGATTTAAGAAGAATTTTAACTGATTATGGTTTTGAAGGACATCCTTTACGTAAAGATTTCCCTTTAAGTGGTTTTTTAGAAGTTTTTTATAATGAATTAAAAAAAAGAGTTGTTTATGAACCTATTAATTTATCACAACAATATAGATTATTTGAATTTAATAATCCTTGGGATAAAAAAATAAATGTATAATATTTTTAATTATTTTTGTTTTTAGGTTAATTTTCATTTCATATTATGAGATGGAATAAAAAATCATTATTTGCAGTTATAAATAATCATTTAATAGATTATCCGACCCCTATTAATTTAAATTATTTTTTTGGATTTGGTTCGTTAGCCGGTATTATGTTAGTAGTACAAATTTTAACTGGTATTTTTTTAGCAATGCATTATACACCACATATTGATTTAGCTTTTAATAGTGTTGAACATATTATGAGAGATGTAAATAACGGTTGGTTAATTAGATATACACATGCTAATGGTGCTTCTTTTTTTTTTATTGTAGTATATGTACATATTTTTAGAGGTTTATATTATGGTTCTTATATTACTCCAAGAGAAGCTTTATGGTGTTCAGGTGTAATTATTTTTATTTTAATGATGGCTACTGCATTTATGGGTTATGTTTTACCTTGGGGACAAATGAGTTTTTGGGGTGCTACTGTTATTACTAATTTATTTTCTGCAATACCTTTAATAGGTAAAGATATTGTTGATTGGTTATGGGGTGGATTTGCTGTAGACAATCCAACTTTAAATCGTTTTTTTAGTTTACATTTTACTTTTCCTTTTGTAATTGTAGGAGCAGTATTAATACATTTAATTTTATTACATGAAGTTGGTTCAAATAATCCTTTAGGTATTACTTTAAAAATAGAAAATATTCCTTTTTATCCTTATTTCTATACAAAAGATTTATTTGGATTAATGGTATTATTTTTAATATTTTTTATTTTTATATTTTATTATCCAAATACTTTAGGTCATCCAGATAATTATATTGAAGCTAATCCAATGAAAACTCCCTTACATATTGTACCTGAATGGTATTTTTTACCTTTTTATGCAATTTTAAGATCAATTCCTAATAAAATTGGTGGAGTTATCGCTATGTTTGGTTCTTTACTTATTTTATTAACTATACCTTTTACAAATTCATCTGAAATTAGAAGTACAGCTTTTAGACCTATTTTTAAAATTTGTTATTGGTTATTAATTGTAGCTTTTTTATTATTAGGTTGGGTTGGACAATGTCCAGTTGAATACCCTTATACTGAAATTGGTATTATAAGTATGATTTATTATTTTACATTTTTTATGATAATTATACCATTTTTAGGTAAATTTGAAGCTTATTTAGTACGTTATAATACTAATAAAAATTAATTTTATAAAATAAATTTAAAAATTATAAATTATATTTTATATTAAAATATAATTTATAATTTTTATTGAAGAAAAAATATTTAAAATTAATAATAATTTTTTTAAAGATTAAATTATAATATTTTATTTTAAAATATTATTAACTATAGTACGGAGGTTAAATTAATAAATATTTATTAAAAAAATATTTATTAATTTTTATTATTCAAAAATAAAAAAAAAACAATAAATTTTATTTATATATATATTTTACCAATCTAAAGCATCACTACACCAAATATAAATAAAACCTATAACTAATTCAACTAAAAATTCAATCATAGTCCAAAAACCCCATGAAAAATTTGAACTTAAAGTTAAAACCCAAGGAAAAACAAAAACAGCTTCTAAATCAAAAATAATAAAAAGAATTGCTACTAAATAAAATTTTACATCAAAAACTTTTCTAGCATCATCATAAGGATTAAATCCACATTCATAAGCTGTTAACTTTTCTAAATCATCTTTTTGTTTAATTAAACCAAAAGATAAAATGAAAATTAAAATTGATAAAAATAAACTTAATATTAAAAATATAAAAATATTTGAATAATTTAATAACATATTTATAAGATAATTAAAAAAAAAAAAATAAATTAAACGGAAAAAACGGGACTCGAACCCGCGACCTATAGCGTGACAAGCTACCACTCTAACCAACTGAGCTACTTTTCCTTTAAAGAATTTTTTTTTTATATTTTATTATTTATTAATGTAAATTTAAAGCATCATTTATATACATACATGTTAAAATAGTAAATACATAAGCTTGAATTAAAGCTACAGCAATTTCTAAACCTACTAATAATACAATAATAATTAATGGAATAAAATGCGCCATAAAAATAAAACTATTTACATTTAACATAGTCCAAGCAAAACCAGCAATTACTTTTAATAAAGTATGTCCTGCCATCATATTTGCAAATAATCGTACAGGTAAACTAATTACTCGAAAAATATATGAAACTAATTCAATAGGTACTAAAATAGGAACTAATGCTATACTTGCACCACTGGGTAATAATAAATTTAAAAAATTTAATTTATGTTTTTTAATTCCAATTATATTAAAACCTATATAAATAGTTAATGCTAAATTAAAAGTAATAATTAAATGACTAGTTACAGTAAAACTATAAGGAACCATTCCTATCAAATTACATAATAAAATAAAAAAAAAAATAACAAAAATTAATGAAACAAAATGTTTACCAGCTTTTCCTATACTTGAATAAGTTAATTCAATAGTAACATTAAAAATCATTTCAAAAATTTGTTGAAAACGTGTTGGAATAAATTTAGTTTTTATATTTGTAAAAATATATAAATAAACTAAACCTATTACTAATATTAAAGAAGCATTAGTAAATACAAAAGGTATTTGAAAAATAGGTAAAATTTCAAATTGTTCTAAAGGACTAAACATAAAATTTATTATTTAAAATTTAATTAATTACCTCCCCACCAATAAACAGCTACAAATAAAAATAACCAAACAACATCAACAAAATGCCAATACCAAGCAGCAGCTTCAAAACCAAAATGGTGTTGTTTTGTAAAATGATGATTAATTAATCTAATAGTACTTACTATAATAAATATAGTACCTACAATAACATGTATACCGTGAAAACCTGTTAATAAGAAAAAAGTAGTACCATAAATACTATCTGAAATTGAAAAAGTACTTTCAACATATTCATAGGCTTGAATTAAAGTAAAGAAAAAAGCTAATAAAATTGTAATAATTAAACTTAAAATAGCATTTTTTCGATCACCAAAAACAATTGAATGATGTGCCCAAGTAATTGTTGCACCAGATGATAATAAAATTATAGTATTTAATAAAGGTATACCCCAAGCATTTACAGTTTCAATACCTAATGGAGGCCATAATGAACCTATTTCAGGTGTTGGTGCTAAAGCTGAATGGAAAAAAGCCCAAAAAAAGCTTACAAAGAATAATAATTCACTAAAAATAAATAAAAGCATACCGTTTCTTAAACCTAGTTGTACTTGTTTAGTATGTTGACCTTCATATACTGCTTCTCTAACAATATCACGAAACCATGTATACATAGTTAAAATAACCATTAAAAATCCAGTTAAAGTTAAAAGATTACTACCTATATAACCATGAAAATACATAGCACCACCAAAAGTTAAAAAAAAAAGTCCAAATGAAATAACAAAAGGCCAAGGACTTGGATCTACTAAATGATAAGGATGATTTTGTGTATTTTGTGTATTTTTAGAAATTTCTTTTAAAAATTTTAAATCATTTTGAAATTTATCGATATTAGAATCATTAGTTGTAGTTTCAATTTGTAAATTTTTTTTATTAATATAATAATAATTTTTCATAAGAATTGAATATTTTGTAATAATTAATTATTTAATGATAAATAATTTTTTTTTTATATATTTAATAATAAATATTAATCAAAAATAAAATTAAATTTTAATTTTTTAATATTTTTATAATATTGTTTTTTTGTATTAATTGTTTTACTTTTATTTTTTGAAGTTTGTATTATTTCATTTGTTAAATTTTTTAAATTTGCATTTAAAAGTAACCAGGATACAGATTTTTTAATCTGTTTATCTTCATTTAAAAGCATTAAAAAATATCTATCTTTTTTTTTATTCTTTTTTTTATTAGGAATACTTATTGCTTTTAATTTTGGTAATAAATTATCAATTGATTTAAATAAAATAAAATTAGGTTTTTGTTTTGTAGTTTTTTTTAAATTAATTAAAATATTTTTAAATATGTTTTCAGAACAAGTTTTTTTTCCTTTTTTTAATAACATATTTATAAATAATTTTTTTATTTTATACTCTTCGTATTTTAGTTCCATATTTTGATCTTGATGTTTTTCTAGAATAGATTCCTAATAAATCATATTTACCACGAATTACATGATATTTAACACCAGGTAAATCTTTTACTCTACCACCTCTAACTAATACAATAGAATGTTCTTGTAAAGTATGTCCAATTCCTGGTATATATGTAATTATCGTATATCTACTAGATAAATGAACTTTAGCTACTTTACGCATAGCAGAATTAGGTTTTTTAGGAGTTGTATTATAAACTTTTAAACAAATACCTTTACGTTGCGGACATTGTTTTAAAGCCGGACTCTTATTTCTTTTTTTTTTCTCTAAACGTTTTTGTTTTTTTAAAAATAATTGATTAATTGTTGACATATTATTTATTATTATTGAATAATAACGGACTCGAACCGCTAACATTTTCGGTGTAAACGAAATACTCTACCAATTGAGCTAATTATTCTATGGGCCTAAGTAGATTTGAACTACTGACTTTACACTTATCAGGCGTATACTCTAACCAACTGAGTTATAGGCCCTTTTGAAGTAAAAGGATTCGAACCTTTGATTTTCCGTACCAAAAACGGAGGCCTTACCACTTGGCTATACTTCAAAATAAATATATGCTTAGAAAGACTCGAACTTTCATTTTATAGATCCGCAATCTAATGCTTTATCCAATTAAGCTATAAGCATATCTTTAATTTTTTTTTATAATTTTAATATTCATTAATGAATTTTCAGATAATATTTTTTTAATTAAAATTAAAAAATTTAATAATTGAAAAATATTTTTAAATTTTATATCTATTTTAGGTGTATAATTTTTATAAATAAAATGTTCACGTGATTTTTTATTTACATGAGGTGATCTTAATAAAGTAAAAATTTTATTTTTACTTTTTGTTTGAAATATACCATGTATTTGAATATTTTTTAATTTATTAAAATTTTTTAATTTTAATAAATTTTGTTTAAGTTGATTTATTTTTTGAAATGATTTAAAAGTTATCCTTAAAAGATACATAATTTTAATAATAAAAATTGTCTGGAGGTGGATTTGAACCACCGACACAAAGATTTTCAGTCTTTTACTCTAACCAACTGAGCTATCCAGACTAAATATTATATTAATAAATATAAATAAATTTTATTTAAATTTACTAATATAATATTTGGGAAAATAAATAAGAATAAAATAAATTGAGTATTAATTAATAATATTATACTTTGTATTTTATTTATTTGTGAAATATACATTTTTCTTAATATTTTTTCAAAATAAATAATTTTTATTATTTTTAAATAATAAAAAGAACTTAAAATACTTATTAAAATACCAAAAAATACTAAACTAAAATAATTATTTTTAATAGCAGAAAAAAATATAAATAATTTTGAAAAGAATCCTGCTAATGGTGGTATACCTGCTAATGAAAAAATATTTAAAATAATAATTACAGCAATTAATTTATTAATAGAATATATATTTGATAAATCGGTTAAATATTTAATAGGTTTATGATTTATATTTAAAGATAAATAAGATGTCCATAAATTAATACTTGTTATAATATAAATAATAACATATAATAAAATAAAAGGAATATTATTTAACATATTTGAAGTAAATCCTATTAAAATAAAACCTACGTGACTTATTGAACTATAAGCTAATAAACGTTTTATTTTTTTTTGTTGTAATGCAGATAATGCCCCTATTAACATAGAAAAAAATGAAATAATATAAAAAAATATTTCAAAAAAATAAGAAATATTAAAAAATATTTCAAAAAATAAACGAATTAATACACCAATAAAAGCAATTTTAGGTACAATAGCAAAAAAACTTGAAATATTATTAGGAGCACCTTCATAAACATCAGGTAACCAAAAATGAAAAGGTGCAGCACCTATTTTAAATAAAATACCAACTAAAATAAAAATTAATCCATAAGATAAACTTATTAATAAATTAATATTATCTAAAAAATTTATATTTGATAATATTAAAAATATATTATTAAAATTTAAAGAACCTGTAATAGCATAAATTATTGATGAACCAAATAAAATAAAACCTGATGCAATTGATCCTAAAATAAAATATTTTAAACCAGCTTCAATTGATAATATAGATTTTTTTTGAGTTGATGTTAATATATAAAAACTTAAACTTTGTAATTCTATTGCTAAATATAATGTAATAAAATGATTTGAAGATATTAATAACATTAAACCTAATAATGAAATTAACATTAAAATATTAATTTCATATGAATTTATTTTTTGTTGTATTAAATATTTTTGTTGTATTAAAAAACAAATAATTGTTGATAATATTAAAATTACTTTAATAAATTGTGTAAAATTATTAATAATTAATACACCATTTAATATATTATTTGAAATATTTGTTATATTTAATGTTAATATTAAAAGAATTAATAATAAATATATTATTATAGTAGTAATATTTTTAATAATCAAAATTTTTTGAGTATTTTGATTTTTTTTATAAAAAACTCCAAATAATAATAAAATTAATAAAATAGTTGTTAAAAAAAATTCGGGAATAATAATTTCAAAATTATTATTAAAAATTTCCTGAAAAATCATAATGTTAAAAAAAAAGAAATAAATATTTAAAAAATATTTACTTACTATATATGCTATATATTTATAAAAAAATTAATTTATAAGTATTTTTTTTTAATTAAAAAAAAATATAGCAATAATGCCTTTAAAAAAAATTAAAAATTTTTCTATAAATTTTGGTCCACAACATCCAGCTGCTCATGGTGTTTTACGTTTAATTTTAGAATTAAATGGAGAAGTAGTTCAAAAAGCTGATTCTCATATAGGTTTATTACATAGAGGTACTGAAAAATTAATAGAATATAAAAACTATTTACAAGCTTTACCTTATTTTGATAGATTAGATTACGTTTCAATGATGTGTCAAGAACATGCTTATGTTTTAGCTGTTGAAAAATTATTAAATTGTGATATTCCTTTAAGAGCTCAATATATAAGAGTTTTATTTTCAGAAATAACACGTATTTTAAATCATTTATTAGCCGTATGTTGTCATGCTTTAGATGTAGGAGCAATGACACCTTATTTTTGGGGATTTGAAGAACGTGAAAAATTAATGGAATTTTATGAAAGAGTTTCAGGTGCACGTATGCATGCGGCTTATTTTAGACCTGGAGGTGTTAATCAAGATTTACCTAAAGATTTATTAAATGATATTTATATTTTTTGTGAACAATTTAATACACGTTTGGATGAAATTGAAGAAATGTTAACTAATAATCGTATTTGGAAACAAAGATTAGTTGATATTGGTATAGTTTCTGCTAAAGATGCTTTAAATTTAGGATTTAGTGGTGTCATGTTAAGAGGATCTGGTATTTCATGGGATTTACGTAAAACTCAACCTTATGAAATTTATGATCAATTAGAATTTGATATACCTGTAGGTACAAATGGTGATTGTTATGATCGTTATTTAATTAGAATTGAAGAAATGCGACAATCTATTAGAATTATTTTACAAGTACTTAATAAAATACCAAAAGGTCCTATTAAATTAGATGATAAAAAAATTACAAATCCAAATAGAACTCAAATTAAAAATTCAATGGAATCTTTAATACATCATTTTAAATATTATTCTGAAAATATTAGTGTAAATAGTGGTGAAACTTATACTGTTATTGAAGCACCTAAAGGAGAATATGGTGTTTATTTAGTATCTGATGGGACAAATAAACCATATAGATGTAAAATAAAATCACCAGGATTTTTACATTTACAAGCTTTAGATTTTATAGCTAAAAATCATATGATTGCTGATGTAGTAACAATTATAGGTACTTTAGATGTTGTATTTGGTGAAATTGATCGTTAATTATTAATTATAATACAAAAGTAAAAAAAAAATTATGCAAAAAAAAAAATTTAAAAAATATAAATTAAACCAATTACAAAAAATTAAACAAACTTATAAATATATATATATATTTCGTTATAATGATTTAAATATTAACGAAATAATATCTTTAAAAAAAAATATTAAAAAATTAAAATATAAATCTTTAATATTAAATCAAAATTTAACTACTAATATTTTTTCAAAATTAAAAGGACAAGGTTCTATATTATTAATTTATGGAAATAATGATTTAAATTTAATTAAAAATTTAACTAATTTTAAAAAACTTGAATTAATTTATTTAAATATTCAAAATAATATTTATTCCAGTTTAAAAATAAAACAAATATTATCTACAAATTATTCGCCATTAAATAATTTAGTTGTTCAACCTTTTTTAAATTTTATATATTATTTAAGAAAAATTTAAAAAGGCGATTATAACTTAAAGGTAGAGTGTTAGATTGTGGGTCTAAGTGTTATGGGTTCAAGTCCCATTTTTCGCCCATTTTTTTTTTTTCTATTTAATTAAATTTTTATGTTTAATAAGTTTATATTAATTTTTTTACTTATTTTACCATTGATTACGGTTATTATATTATCTTTTTCGAAAAATGAAAAATTTATTAAAAATTTTAGTATTTTTATGTCTTTTTTCATTTTTTTAATATCATTACCTTTATGGATTTTATTTGATAAATCAACTTCTAATTTTCAATATTTATTTAAAATTGAATGGATTAGTCAATTTAATATTAATTTTTATTTAGGTCTTGATGGTATTTCATTATTTTTTATAATTTTAACAACATTTTTGATTCCAATATGTATGTTAATTAGCTATGAAATTATTAATAAAAATATTAAAGAATATTTTATTTTATATTTTATTTTAGAATTTTGTTTAATTATTTCATTTAGTGTATTAGATTTACTTATTTTTTATATTTTCTTTGAAAGTGTATTAATTCCAATGTTTTTAATTATTGGTATTTGGGGATCAAGAGAACGTAAAATAAAAGCTTCTTATTTATTTTTTATGTATACTTTAGCAGGTTCATTATTTATGTTTATTGCAATTATTCATTTATTTTTAACTGTAGGTACTACTGATTATCAAATATTATATTATAGTAATTTTAATTTTTCATATGAAAAATTATATTTTTTAGCTTTTTTTTTATCATTTGCTGTTAAAGTTCCAATGTTACCTTTTCATGTTTGGTTACCGGAAGCTCATGTTGAAGCACCTACTGCAGGTTCTGTATTATTAGCAGGTATTTTATTAAAATTAGGATCATATGGTATGATTAGATTTTTAGTTCCTTTATTTCCTAAAGCTACTTTATATTTTACACCATATATTTTAGTATTATGTTTAATATCTGTTATTTATGCTTCTTTAACAGCTATTCGACAAACAGATTTAAAACGTATTATTGCTTATGCATCAGTTGCTCATATGAATTTTATTATTTTAGGTATTTTTTCTTTAACTATTCAAGGTTTAGAAGGTAGTATTATTCAAATGATTAGTCATGGATTAGTTTCTAGTGGTTTATTTTTTTCAATCGGATGCTTATATGATCGATATCATACGCGTTTTATTAATTATTATGGAGGTTTAGCACATACAATGCCTTTATTTTGTATTGTATTATTTATTTATGTATTAGCAAATATGTCTATTCCAGGTTCAAGTAGTTTTGTTGGTGAAATTCTTATTTTAACAGGAGTTTTTGAAGATAATACTACAACAGCTATTTTTGCAACAATTGGAATGTTTTTAGGTGGTATTTATTCTTTATTATTTTATAATAGAATATGTTATGGTAATATTCAAAATATTTATTTAAAAATTTATTATGATTTAACTTATCGTGAATTTTTAATACATTTAATTTTAATTATAAATATTTTTTTATTAGGTTTATATCCTAAAATCTTTGAAAGTTGTATGCATGAAAGTGTATCTAAAATTTTAATACATATTGATTTTTCGTATTTTTATTAAATAAATTATTTTATTTAATAAAAATAAGCCCTTTTAGTCTAATGGTTAGGACATTGCCTTTTCACGGCAAAGATACGAGTTCAATTCTCGTAAAGGGTAAAAAATATATATATTTAATATATTTAAAAAAAAAAAATAATAATTTTATTATTATTTTTTTAATATGATAATTTAATAACCTATATATGGCTATTGAATTATCATATATATTGGAATCAAATATTAAAAAATATAAAGATGAAAAAAGTTTACAAGAAACAGGTATTGTTCTTTCAATGAGTGATGGTATTGCTAGATGTTACGGTTTAACTCAAATTCAAGCTGGTGAAATGGTTGAATTTAATAATGGTAATATTAAAGGTATGGCTTTAAACTTAGAACCTGATGTAGTTGGTGTTGTTGTTTTTAGTAATGATAGAGAAATTCAAGAAGGTAATTTTGTAAGAAGAACTGGATCTATTGTTAGTGTACCTGTAGGACCTGAAGTATTAGGTAGGGTAGTTGATGCTTTAGGACAACCAATTGATGGTAAAGGTCTAATTAATAATAAATTAGAAAGTAGAGTTGAAGTTAAAGCTCCTGGTATTATGCCTAGAGAAAGTGTAAAAGAACCTGTACAAACAGGTTTAAAAGCTGTAGATAGTTTAATTCCTATTGGTCGTGGTCAAAGGGAGTTAATTATTGGTGATAGACAAACAGGTAAAACTTCTATTGCTATAGATACAATAATTAATCAAAGAGAACCTCATTTAAAAAAAGATACAAATAATCAATTATATTGTATTTATGTAGGTGTAGGTCAAAAAAGATCAACTATTGCTGAATTAACTAAAACTTTAGAAGAAAAAAATGCAATGTTTTTTTCTATTATTGTAGCAGCAACAGCTTCAGATTCAGCACCCTTACAATATTTAGCACCTTATACAGGTTGTGCTTTAGGTGAATATTTTAGAGATAATGGTAAACATGCTGTAATTTTTTATGATGATTTATCAAAACAAGCTGTAGCTTATAGACAAATGTCATTATTATTAAGAAGACCTCCAGGTAGAGAAGCTTACCCAGGTGATGTATTTTACTTACACTCTCGTTTATTAGAAAGAGCTGCTAAAATGAATAGAAAAATTGGTGGTGGTTCGTTAACTGCTTTACCTATTATTGAAACTCAAGCGGGTGATGTTTCTGCTTATATTCCAACTAATGTTATTTCTATTACTGATGGACAAATTTTCTTAGAAACTGAATTATTTAATGAAGGTCAAAGGCCTGCAATTAGTGTAGGTTTATCTGTAAGCCGTGTTGGTTCTTCAGCTCAAATTAAAGCTATGAAACAAATTGCTGGTACTATGAAATTAGAATTAGCACAATTTAGAGAAGTACAAGCTTTTGCTCAATTTGGTTCAGATTTAGATGCAACAACTCAACAACAATTAAATAGAGGAGTTAGATTAACAGAAATGTTAAAACAAGGATTAAATATACCTTTATCTGTTGAAGATCAAATTGTAATTATTTATTTAGGAGTACGTGGTTTCTTAGATAAAATTACTGTAGATAAAGTTTCAATTTTTGAAAATAATTGGTTAAATTTTATTAAAACTAATCATTCTGATATTTTAGAAGAAATTTTAACTAAAAAAGAAATTTCTAAAGAATTAGATAAAAAATTAAATACATTAGCAATTGATTTTACTAATAATAATTTTATTACTAAATAATTTAAAATTATTTATTAATATAACATATTAATTTATATTTATATAATTTTTTTTTATTATTAAAAAAAAAAAATTATTTATTATTTAAGTAGAAATATTTATATTTAAATAAATATTTCTTATTTATCTTATTCTAATATGTTATTATTAACTTTAATTTTTTTACCTTTTTTAGGTTCAGTAGCAGCTGGATTATTTGGTTTTTATATTGGACGTAAAGGTTCTGTATTTATAACTACATTAACAACTTTTTTAAGTTGTCTTTTTTCATTAATTATTATCTATAATTCAATTACAAATGAATATGAATATATTATTTATATTTCAAATTGGATTAATAGTGGTTTATTTAATTGTAATTGGTGTTTTTTATTTGATAGTTTAACTATGATTATGCTTGTTGTTGTAACAAGTATTTCAACATTAGTTCATTTATATTCTTCACAATATATGGCACATGATCCACATTTATCTAGATTTATGTCTTACTTATCATTATTTACTTTTTTTATGATTATTTTAGTTACTGGTGATAATTTTATGCAAATGTTTGTTGGATGGGAAGGTGTTGGTTTTTGTTCTTATTTATTAATTAATTTTTGGTTTACACGTTTACAGGCTAATAAAGCTGCTATTAAAGCTATGTTAGTAAATAGAATTAGTGATTTAATTTTATTATTAGGTGTTTTAACAATTTTTTATAATATTAGAACTATAGAATATTTTAGTACATTTGCTGCTATTTCTATAGTTAAAGATTTTAAATTTATTTTTTTTAATTATATTTTAAGTATTGTTGATGTAGCTTGTATTTTAATTTTTATAGGTGCTATGGGTAAATCTGCTCAAATTTTTTTACATTTATGGTTACCTGATGCAATGGAAGGTCCTACACCAGTTTCTGCTTTAATTCATGCAGCTACTATGGTAACTGCCGGTGTATACTTAACAGCAAGATGTTCTCCAATGTTTGAATATTCAATGTTTTCTTTAAAAGTTATTACTATTATAGGTGCATCAACAACTTTTTTTGCGAGTACTATTGGATTAGTACAAAATGATTTTAAAAAAATAGTTGCTTATTCTACCTGTAGTCAATTAGGTTATATGTTTTTTGCTTGTGGATTATCAAATTATCCTTTAGCTATTTTTCATTTATCAAATCATGCATATTTTAAAGCATTATTATTCTTATGTTCAGGTGCAGTAATTCATGCTATGGGTGATGAACAAGATATTAGAAAAATGGGTGGTTTAAGACGTATCTTGCCTTTTACTTATATAATGTTTTTAATAGGTTCATTATCTTTAATGGGTTTTCCATTTTTAACAGGATTTTATTCTAAAGATTTAATATTAGAAGTAGCTTTTGCGAGCTTTAGTGAAACAGGTCATTTTGCTTATTGGTTAGGTACTATAGGTGCTTTTTTTACAGCTTTTTATTCAACTCGTTTATTATTTTTTGCTTTTTTAAGTGAAACAAATGCTTATAAAAATATTATTAAAAATGCACATGATGTACCATTAGAAATGGGAATTCCTTTAGGATTATTAGCTTTTGGTAGTATTTTTATTGGTTATATTTCTAAAGATATGTTTGTTGGATTAGGTTCTAATTTTTGGAATAATTCTATTTATATAAACCCATTAAATAATCAAATGATTGACGCTGAATTTTTACCAACCTTTTTTAAATTATTACCAGTTATCTTAAGTTTTTGTGGTCTATTTGGTGCTTTTTATTTATATTTTTTTAAATTTAAATTTTTATATAATTTAAAAATTTCAGAATATGGTCTTTATTTTTATAATTTTTTAAATAGAAAATGGTATTTTGATAAAATTTATTATGAATTTATTAATCAATATATTTTACAAATTAGTTATAATGTTACCTATAAGATGATTGATAAAGGTTTAATTGAAATATGTGGTCCTTATGGTTTAACAACTATTTTTACTTTTTTAAGTCAAAGAATAATTTTATTACAAACAGGTTATATTTATCATTATTCATTATTAATGTTAATTAGTACTATTTTTTTAATAAATATTATTTTTTTTTCTATTATTTATTATTTTAATGTTATTATTATTTTATTATTTTTATTTATTTTTTTATTAATTAAATAAAAATAATAAAATATATCTTTTAAGATATAATAATAATAAATTTATATATATTAATTATGAATTTTGAAACAATTTTTTTTTATACTTTTTCAACTATAGCTTTAACTTCAGCTATTTTTGTAATATATTCTACAAATACAATATATTCTGCATTTTTTTTAATATTAGTTTTTACAAATTCAACAGGATTATTATTAATTTCGGAAATTGAATTTTTATCAATAATGTTAATTATTATATATGTAGGAGCAATTACTGTATTATTTTTATTTGTAATTATGATGTTAGATATTAATGTTTTAATTGATAAAAATAAAATAAATAATAATTTTGGTTATTTACCTATTATTTTTTTAATTAGTTTTATTTTTTTCTTAGAAACATTTATAATGTTTAGTAAAGTTTTCACATCATATTATCATTTAATTAATAATTCTTTTTTTAATCAAGAAGTAAATACTTTATTTTTCTTTCACGATAGTATGAAAGGTATTTTTGAAATATTTGTTGATGTCAAACCTTTTTTAAAAAATATTATATATCAATTAGATATAATCACAAATATTGAAACAATAGGTCAAATTTTATACAGTTATTATGCTTTTTTTTTTTTAGCAGCTGGTATTATATTATTAATAGCTTTAATAGGTGCAGTAACTTTAACTAAAAAAGAAAAAAAAAAAAATTTAAAACAAAATATTTATAAACAACTTTCAAGAAATTCATTGAAAGCTATTTTTAATATACATTCTAAATAAAATAAAACTAAAACAACCTTAACTTAATTGGTAGAGTATTAGCCTTCTAAGCTTTAAAATCTTGGTTCGAGTCCAAGAGGTTGTAAAATAGTTTTATTAAAAAAATAAATAAATATTTTCTAATATGTATATATAGGTATACTAGGGATTAATTAATTTATTATAAAGATAATAAATTAATTTTATAAATTGATATATCTCCATATAATTTAAAGAAAACAATCATAATAGCTAATCCAATAGCAGATTCTGCTGCTGCTACTGTTAAAATTAATAATGAAAAAACTTGACCTATTATATCATCAATTAAAACTGCAAAATAAATAAAATTTAAATTAATAGATAATAATAATAATTCAATAGACATTAAAATAATTATAATATTTTGTCTATTTAAAATTATACCAAATAATCCTAGACAAAATAAAAAAAAAGTAAAAATAAAATGATTTAAAATACTCATAATTAAATTAACCAATTAAAACTTATTAAAATACTTGCAGTATATAAAAACCAACTTAAGGTAAAAGGTAAAAATACTTTCCAACCTAAACGCATTAATTGGTCATAACGATATCGAGGTAAAACAGCTCTAGCTACTACAAATAAAACACCGAAAAAACATACTTTAATACTAAACCAAAAAGATCCTGGTAAAAAATTAATAAATTTAATGCTAAATGGAAAAGGAGCTAACCAACCCCCTAAAAATAAAATAGTAATTAAACTACTCATTAATAATATATTAGCATATTCTCCTAAAAAAAATAATGCGAAACCCATAGCAGAATATTCAACATTATATCCTGAAACTAATTCAGCTTCAGCTTCAGGTAAATCAAATGGATGTCTATTTGTTTCAGCTAAACATGATATAAAAAAAATTAAGAAAATAGGAAAAAGAGGAAAACAATACCAAACAGTTTTTTGTGCTAAAACTATAGAAATTAAATTTAAAGATTTAGCACAAACAATTACTGAAAGAATTGAAAATCCAATAGTTAATTCATATGAAATCATTTGTGCAGTTGATCTTAATGCACCTAAAAATGAATATTTAGAATTACTTGACCAACCGCCAATAATAATACCATAAACACCTAATGATGAAATTGCTAATAAATATAAAACACCTATATTTAATTCAGTAAAAAACATACCAAATCCTAAAGGTATTACAGTCCAACTTAATAAACTTAAAAAAAAAGTTAAAATAGGTGCAAATATAAATAAAATTACATCAGCATTACTAGGTAAAACAGTCTCTTTTACAAATAATTTAAGACCATCAGCTAAAGGTTGTAATAATCCAAAAGTACCTACAACATTAGGTCCTCTTCTTCTTTGAATAGAAGCTAATACTTTACGTTCAACTAAAGTAAAATAAGCCACAGCAATTAATAAAGGTAATACTAAAATTAAAAATTTTAAAATTGTGTATATCATAATGATTTTGATTGATTTTTTATAATTTTATTAGAATTAATTAATATTTTTGAATATTGTTCTAATATATTAGTATAATAATTATTTTTAGTTAATGAATTTAAAAAATTAATATTAATTTTTAAATATTTTTTATTAAAACTAAAATTATTAATAATTTTTATTTTTTTTTTTAATAAATAAGGTAAAATATCTTGAAGTTTTAAAAAAGAATTTAATTTTAATTGATTTTTATTTATTAAAAATTTATAAATATTTCTATAAATAATAGAATCTTTTCGTTGTTCAGTATTTAAATTTAAAATTTGTTCATTTTTTTGAATAAAACCTTCTAAATTTATGTACATTCCATTTTTTTCTAAAAAAGTTAATCCAGGTAAAATTAAATTTGAATTTTGTGCATCTTTTGTAAAATGATGTCCTTGATAAATAATAAAATTATTTTTAGATATTTTTAACTTATTTTGTAAATTTGTATTAAATAAATAATATAATTTTGAATTATTAGATAAATTTTGTTGTGATTTTGAAAAAGTAATTTCAAAAAAATTAATTAAAGAAGTTTGAGAATTAAAAAAATTTATATTATTATTTAAAAATGTTAAATTTTTTAATTTTGATAATAAAAAAAAACCATTTTTTTGATTTAAAATATTTTCACCAATAATAATTAAAGGTTTTTTTGATTTTTTTAAATCTTTACAAAAAGAATGTTTTCCTATAATAATATTTATTAAAGTTAAAAAAGTTAAACCTAAATGTTTTATTGAATAAGTAAAATTTATTTTATTACCAATATAAGCTACTTTAAAATTTCCTTTTTTTAAACGATTAATTAAATGAATATTTAAAATAGAACCTTCTTTACGAATATCACTACCAATAATTAAACAAAGATCAGATTCTTCAATAGATTTTAATGTATTATTAAATAAAAAATTTGAAGTTAAATCTGAATTAATTTTTACATTTTGATTATTTAAAAAACGTTCATAAATTATATTTGAAATTCCTAATTTATTTAAATTTTTTTTTAATAAAAAAAGTGATTCTAAATCAGTTAAATCACCTATAATACTTTTAATTTTAGTACTATCTGTAGTTATTAATTTTTGATTAATTAAATTTAAAGCATCTAACCATGAAATTTTATGAAAATTATTTTCATTATCTTTTAATAAAGGATATTTTAATCTTTGATATTTTAAACTATCAAAAAAATATCGAGTTTTATTCGATATCCATTCCTTATTAATATTAAAATTAGTTTTAGGTAAAATACGAACAATTTCATTATTAAAAATATCAATTTTAATATTTGAACCTATACTATCTAAAATATCAATACCTTCTTTTTTTTTTAATTCCCAAGAACGTGCTTTAAATGTATAAGGTTTTGAAGTTAAAGCTCCTACTGGACATAAATCAACTAAATTACCAGAAAATTCTGAATTAAAAATTTTTGGATAATAAAAATTAATTTCTGTTTTATTACCACGACCTGTTGTACCTAAATCATCAATTCCACAAATTTCATTTGCAAAACGAACACAACGTGTACAATGTATACATCTAGTCATAATAGTTTTAATAAAAGGACCACAATATTTATCTTCTACACCACGTTTTTTAAAAAAAAAACGACTACGATCCGAACCGAAAATCATAGTTTGATCTTGTAAATCACATTCAGAAGCTTGATCACAAATAGGACAATCTAATGGATGATTTATTAAAAGAAATTCTAATACACTTTCACGTGCTTTTTGAACTAAAGGAGTATCTGTAAAGATTTTCATATTAGGCATTAAAGGCATAGCACATGAAGCTACAGGTTTAGGTGAATTTTCAATTTCAACTAAACACATTCTACAATTACCAGCAATTTGCAAATTTTCTTGAAAACAAAATTTAGGAATTTCGATTTTAAAATTATTACAAGCTTGTAATACTGTTAAATTTTTATTAACTTTTAATTTTATATTGTTAATATATATGTCAATCATTTTTAATATAATAAAAATTAAATAAAATTTGAATTTATTTTCACTAAAAAGATATATTTTTTTTTTTTTTTTATAATTCTAAGTAATAATTATAGTCATACATAAAAATATTATAAATCTAAATTTAAATTCCCTTTTGTTAAAAAGTATTTTAAATAAAATTTTATTTTTATAACTTGAATTTAATTAATTTCAGATTTTATAAAATTTTTTTGATTTATAATATTTTATATAAATTAAAACAGGAAAAATGGGACTTGAACCCATAACAATAATTTTGGAGACTATGATTTTACCAATTAAACTATTTTCCTAAGACTTTTAAAATTAATTTAAGAATGTTTAAAGATCTCTTCCAGACACAGGTTCCCCTACGACTACCTTGTTACGACTTCATCAAAGTTACTAATTACTTTTTAGGGATTTTAATTTATTTAATATAAATTATAAACTATTTTAATTAAAAAGTTATTTAATTTTATTAAATAATTAAAAATCATTTTAAAAATAATCAACTTCCCTGATGTGACGGGCGGTGTGTACAAAGTCCAGTAACATATTCACCGCAGCATGCTGTTCTGCGATTACTAGCGATTCCAACTTCATAAGGGCGAGTTGCAGCCCTTAATCCGAACTAAGATAATTTTTAAAGATTTGCTCCAATTTTTATTATTATTGCCTCTCATTGTGATTATCATTGTAGCACGTGTGTAGCCCAACTCATAAGGGCCATGAAGACTTGACGTCATCCCCACCTTCCATTAACCTATCATTAATATTTTTGTTAGAGTACTTTTATTTGTTTTTAATAAATTAGCAACTAACAATAGGGGTTGCGCTCGTTAAAGGATTTAACCAAACATTTCACAACACGAGCTGACGACAGCCATGCAACACCTGTTTTTTATATAAAATTTTATATAAAAATTAGCAAGAGTTGGTAAGGTTCTGCGCGTATTATCGAATTAAACCACATGCTCCACCGCTTGTGTAAACTCCCGTCAATTCCTTTGAATTTCAATCTTGCGATTATACTTTTCAGGCGGAGTGCTTAACGCGTTAGCTATTATATCTAAAAATTCTAAATATTAGCACTCATCGTTTACAGCATGGACTACCGGGGTATCTAATCCCGTTCGCTACCCAAGCTTTCGTTTCTCAGTGTCAGTATATACCCAGATAATTGCCTTCGCCATAGGTCTTCCTTCTATTATCAACGTATTTTATCACTCCAATAGAAATTCCATTATCCTCTATTTATACTCCAGTTTATCAGTTTTGAAAAAATGTATAAAGTTGAGCTTTAATTTGTTTTTTTCAACTTAAAAAACCACCTACAAACCCTTTACGCCTAATCATTCCGAATAATGCTCGCTCCTCCCGTATTACCGCGGCTGCTGGCACGGGTATTAGCCGGAACTTCTTTTTTAAGTACTGTCATTTTCCTCCTTAATGAAAGAGCTTTACAACCTAATTAGCCGTCATCACTCACTCGGTATTGCTGGATCAAGCTTTCGCTCATTGTCCAAAATTCCCCACTGCTGCCTTTAAAAAAGTTTGGGCCGTGTCTCAGTCCCAATGTGGCTGATCATTCTTTCAAACCAGCTAAAGATAATAGGCTTGGTAGTCTATTAAACTACCAACTACCATAATCTTACGCAAACTCATCTTTTAACGTTAAAAACTTTAATTTATTTATTCAGTATTTTTATAAAAATAATTATTCTGAATTAAAAGGTAGATAATTCACGTGTTACTCACCCGTTCGCCATGTTTTTAAAACATTCGACTTGCATGTGTTAAGCATACCGATAGCATTTATTCTGAGCCAGGATCAAACTCTATTTAATTTTTGATATTAAGTATTTAATATTAATTTTTAAAATAACAAATATTAATAAATTTTATAAAATTAACATTCTTATATTAATTTTTATCTTATATTGTCTTAAAGGATTAAATTTTTTTGTTTTTTTATAAATATTAAAAATATTAAATTTAATTAATTTTATATTTATATAAAATTAATTAAATTTATTGGAGAAAGTAGGATTTGAACCTACGTAGAAATTACTTCAACAAATTTACAGTCTGCCGCTTTTAACCACTCAGCCATTTCTCCATTATTATATCATATTTAATTAAAATGTGATTAGTGGGATTCGAACCCACAATATTTACTTGGAAAATAAAGGATTTACCAATTAATCTATAATCACAAATAAATGTCAATTCTATTATTATTCCCTTTTTTATTAATTAAAAATTAATAAATAATAAATGGAAATATCAAATACTGCCTTTGAGTCCATTTAATATAAGCAAAAAAAGGGATTCGAACCCTCAACATTAACCTTGGCAAGGTTATACTCTACCATTGAGCTATTTTTGCAATAATATTTTATATTATTTTATTTTATTTTTTTATAATAAAAAGTGAATTTAATAATAAAAATAATTCGTTATTATTTTTTACATTTGTATGAATAGATACATCTATTGGTGGAATATTTTTAAATTTTAAAAATTCAGTTTTTAATTCAAAAAAATATAAAATATTTTGAATTTGAAAATTAAAAATGTTTTTATTTTTTTGATTAAAATTTAAATAATTTATATTTGGTAAAATAAAAATTAAAATTTTTTCTAAAAAATTAAAAATATTTTTTTTTCTTAAAGTAATTTTACAACCTATAATTGAATTTTTTTTAATTTTAAAAAAAATATTATTTTTTTTTGATTTTGTTATCATTGGTTTTTGATTTGTTATTAATTTTAATAGTAAAATTATATTAATTAATTTTTTTTTTTCAATATTTGCATCTTTAAAACCAATATTTAAACAAATTTTAGTTATTTTAGGAATTTCAAATATATTTTTAAAATTTGATTTTGTTAAAAGATCGTAGATAGTAATATTTTGATAATGATTTTGTAAATTTTTTTCCATAGATTTTTATAAAATATTTGAAGCTAATGATAATATTTTAAAATTTTTTTGTTTTCTAAATTCAGATGTAATTGGGCCAAATATACGTGTACCTAAAGGTTTATTTTGATTATTTAAAATAATTATACAATTTTTATCAAATTTTACTATATGACCTATAGTACTTTTTTTTTGATATGTTGTATGAATAATAAATGCTTTAAATAAATCACCTTTAACTATTTTAATTTTTTTTTTTTGATTTAGACGTAATTTTTTTGCAGAAATTAAAATGATATCACCAATTTTTCCAACTTTTTTTTTATAAATTTTTATACATTGTCCTATTTTAATACCACTATTATCGTTTACTTTTAATTTAGTTTGAATTTGAATCATAGATTATTATATTATAATAAAAATGATGAGAGTAGGACTTGAACCTACATCTTCAGATTATGAGCCTGATAAGTTAACCTATTACTCTATCTCATCTTATTATTAATTTTCGGAAGAAAAGGATTTGAACCTTTGATCTTCTGTTCCCAAAACAGATGCATTAGCCAGACTATGCTACCTTCCGTTAAAAAAAAAAATAATATTAGTTTAATTATTTAATAAAGGAATAATATTTGAATAATAATGATGGTAGGATTTGAACCTACAACATTAGGATTATGATTCCCACGCTCTACCATTAAACTACATCATCCTATTAATATCTAATAAAATAAGTCGAAGTGGGATTTGAACCCACGAGTTAATAAATTAACTGATAGTTTAGCAAACTACTGCCTTAAACCGGACTTGGCTATTCGACCTAAAATATAAAACTTCTTTGATAGGATTTGAACCTACAACCTAATGGTTAACAGCCATTTGCTCTACCATTGAGCTACAAAGAAATAATTATATTTTAATTTTTAAAACTTTTAGTATTTTTAAGCTAAATATTTTACAATACTTACACTTAAAACCTATCAATGTAATCATCTTTTACAGTTTTTATATGAAAAATTTTTAAGAATGGTTTCTTACTTAGATGCTTTCAGTAATTATCCAAAATAAATTTAGCTACTCGGCGATGCTTTTACACAACCGATACACCAGAGATTTACCCTTCTCGGTCCTCTCGTACTAGAGTTAGATTCTTTCATTTTTCAAAATATCTATAGAAGATAGGAACCAAACTGTCTCACGACGTTCTAAACCCAACTCACGTACCACTTTAATCGGCGAACAGCCGAACCCTTGGAACCTTCTTCAGCTCCAGGATGTGATGAGTCGACATCGAGGTGCCAAACGACTCCGTCGATAGGAGCTCTTAGGAGTCATCAGCCTGTTATCCCCGGAGTACCTTTTATCCGTTGAGCGATAATCTTTCCACAAAGAATTATCGGATCACTATGACCGACTTTCGTCCCTGTTTGATATGTCTATCTTACAGTCAAGCAAGCTTTTACCATTATACTCTACAATTGATACTATTATCCAATTTGAGCTTACCTTTGTACACCTCCGTTACTCTTTAGGAGGTGACCGCCCCAGTCAAACTACCAACCATACACTGTCTATTTTAAAAAATATTAGTTATTTATTTTAATAAGAGTGGTATTTCAAGGATATTTAAACAATTTACTAGCGTAAAGGTCTAAAAAATTACCACTTATGCTACACATATTAGATAAAATAACAATATAAAGATGTAGTAAAGGTTCACGGGGTCTTTCCGTCTAACTATAGAAAATCCGCATCTTCACGGATAATTCAAATTCACTGAGTCTATATTGGAGACAGCGGGGATGTCGTTACACCATTCATGCAGGTCGGAACTTACCCGACAAGGAATTTCGCTACCTTAGGACCGTCAGAGTTACGGCCGCCGTTTACTGGGACTTCCATTTAATGCGCAAACATCTCCTTTTAATCTTCCAGCACCGGGCAGGTGTCAGACCCTATACATCATGTTACCATTTAGCAGAGTCCTAAGTTTTTATTAAACAGTCGCAACCCCCTATTTTGTGACACCTACTTATTTAAAAAATTAAATAAATAGGTACTTTTTATCCCGAAGTTACAAAGTCATTTTGCCGAGTTCCTTCAATATAGTTCTCTCATTCACCTTAGTCTACTCGACCTATCCACCTGTGTCGGTTTAGGGTACGGTTTTTTAGTTAAAAAAGTTATTTCCTGAAAAATTTAAAATTTTTGTCACTTTTTTAAAAAAATTTAATTTAAAAATTATCCCATCAAAATTTGCTTTCGTCAAATCTTTCTTAGGGGCCGTTTCACTCTATGCAATACATTTTAACATAGAAACCCTTGGATTTACGGTGATAACGATTTTTAAACGTTATTTTTTGTTACTAATGCCAGCATTTTCTTTTCTGATATCTTCAACATATTTCACAATATATCTTTATTAACATACAGAATGTTCCGCTACCGTTTTATATTAAATAAAACTTGCTGCTTCGGTAAATTTCTTAAGTCTCGATACATTTTAGGTGCAAAAAAACTAGACCAATGAGCTATTACGCTTTCTTTAAAGGATGGCTGCTTCCAAGCCTACCTACTAGTTGTAATTATTTTTTCACTTCCTTTCTCACTTAGAATATTATTTAGAGACCTTAGCAATCAATCTGGGCTGTTTCCCTCTTGACAATAGACCTTAGCGCCTAATGTCTGTCTATTTAAATTACGTTTTTTTGTATTCGGAGTTTCCAAGAATTTAGTAAGTTTTTACGCCCCCTAGCTCAATGAGTGCTCTACCCCAAAAAAAGATTTTAAATGCTCTACTTCAATAGATTTCGCGGAAAACCAGCTATCTCTGAGTTTGATTAGCCTTTCACTCCTAACCACAAATCATCTCCATATTTTGCCACATATGTGAGTTCGATCCTCCAAATAGTTTTACCTATTTTTCAATCTGTTCATGGTTAGATCACTCAGTTTCGGGTCTTATTTATATAACTAAAAAGCTTTTTAAAACTTGATTTATCTATGCCTACTTTATTAAATTAAGCTTGCTATAAAAATAAACTTGCTGGCCCATTATGCAAAAGGTACACTGTTACTTTTTAAAAAAGTTTCAATTGATTATTAACATTAAGTTTCAGAATTATTTCAAACTCAAAAGTTCTTTTTCACCTTTCCTTTACAGTACTTGTTCACTATCGATCATTAATTTTTAAAAGGTTTTGAGGGTGGTTCCCCAATATTCAAAAAAGATTACACATACCTCTTTTTACTAATATAAAAATAATAAATATTCTACAGGACTTTCACCTTTTTAAGTAAATTTTTCAAAATTTTTCAAATAATTTTTTTTTTATTTTTATAAACCTAATTTCCATGTTCATTCGTCATTACTAACGGAATCTCGTTTGATTTTTTTAGACAGTTACTTAGATATTTCAGTTTACTGCTTTTAAAATTTTCACAAAGAAAAAGTTTTCTTTAGGAAATCTATATTTCAAAATAAAGTATTATTTAATATAGCTTTTCGCATTTTTTACGTCCTAAAAATTAAATTAATGCCAAGGCATCCACTTAATGCTTTTATTATTAGTACT